CAAAGTAGCACGATCTAATTCAAAAATTTCACCCAATTGAGCACGTCTAGCATATTTTTTCACAGTAGCAGGATCACTATAACTGACTCCATTGAGTTCCCCACCGTAGAATTCAACAGTTACACCCACTTGTTCGACACTATATTTTGATTCTGCCCTTCTAAAAGGAACATCCGCTCTAACAATTCCATCTCCGTCTACCAAAACAACTGGAAATGTTTCAAAAAAAGTAGGCATACGACGTACAAAAAGTTCACGCCCTTCTTTATCTCTAAAGATAGGGTGTCCTAACCACCCAACAGCTATTCCATCCCCGTTGTCCATTGAGCCCGCTCTGAACAATCCCCCTTTTGCAGGATTATTGCCGATGTAATCATAAAAAGCCAATTTTTCAGGAATTTTAGACCAAGCTTCAGATAAACTTTGATTTTCAGCTAGTCCAGCACCGACTCTTCGATATATTTCTTGTTGGAAGTATCCTTGATCCCATTGATAACGAGTAGGACCAAATAATTCAATCGGGGTAGTTGCCGAGCCATACCACATAGTACCAGCAACTACAAAAGCTGCAAAAAAGACAGCAGCGATACTACTGGAAAGGACTGTTTCAATATTTCCCATACGTAATCCTTTGTATAGACGTTGGGGTGGACGGACACTAAGATGGAATAGACCCGCCAATATACCCAAGGTTCCTGCTGCAATATGATGAGAGGCTATTCCTCCCGGAACAAAAGGATCAAAACCTTCCACACCCCACGCTGGATTTACAGATTGTACCTTTCCAGTTAGTCCATAAGGATCGGATACCCATATTCCAGGACCATACAATCCTGTTACATGAAATGCGCCAAAACCAAAGCAAACCAACCCTGAAAGAAATAAATGAATTCCAAAAATTTTTGGCAAATCCAAAGAGGGTTTTCCTGTACGTTCATCAATAAATATTTCTAGATCCCAATATACCCAATGCCAGATAGCTGCCAAAAAGCACAAGCCAGAAAACACAATATGTGCACCGGCCACACCTTCGTAACTCCAAATACCCGGATTCGTTATAGTCCCCCCTGTAATATTCCAACCGCCCCATGAATTTGTTATTCCTAAACGAGTCATGAAGGGTATAACGAACATACCTTGTCTCCACATCGGATCAAGAACTGGGTCAGAGGGATCAAAAACGGCTAATTCGTAGAGAGCCATCGAACCGGCCCAACCAGCAACCAGAGCTGTATGCATTATATGGACAGAAATCAAACGACCAGGATCATTCAATACGACAGTATGAACACGATACCAAGGCAAACCCATGGAAAAATACCCCTTTATCAATGAAAAATAGACACTATGTAACTTTATTGCACTGGAAAAAACTATACTATAGACCTTCCTTTTTGAGTGGCTTATCTCCGAAAAGGATTAATATTTGTTCTATTCTTTAATATTTCTTCTATTCTTTTAGTAAGAATGTCTTTTAGTAATAAAGGAACAATTTTGTTCGTAGGAATAAAAAGAAGCAGATCTATTCTACACCCGATAAGTATCAATACGCAATGATAGGGGATTGATCGTGCTTTCGCTTTATATGAGTGACTCCATCTATATTTGTTCATCATTCAAAAGACCCATTTGTAAGAAATTTCCTTTATTCATTCTGTCTTCCTTTTTTATGAACTTATTCAATCTATGGATTTCAATCTATGGATAAAATAGGATATTAAAGTAAAATAGAAAATATTATTAAGACAATAAACCTATTATTACGCTTTCACATTAAAGTGAGATATAGTACTTAATTTTTCTTTTATTTAATGCCTATTGGTGTTCCAAAAGTACCTTTTCGCAGTCCTGGAGACGAAGATGCATCGTGGGTTGACATATAGTGCGACTTGTCAGATATATTTGGTCATACGGTATTTCCCCGTTCTCTTTCCCGATCGAGATATCCTCTCTTTCGCCCAAGAAAGATTGATTGAATTATCAAAAATTTGGAGCGTGAAAGGCAATGAAGTGCAATTAAATCTATTTTTTTATTTTAAGAGGGTATACAGATTAATATTATCAATTAGAAGAATTTATGGTTGTCTTGGTTAGACCAATAAAATGAAATATCCAGGCTCCGTTTAGAAAAAAAAAACCAATTGGTAATATATCTACAATTTCTACTTAATATCATATTCTATTTCTAAATGGATCATATTCCATTTCTAATTTATAAATTTATAATATAGAAGTGATCTCAAACTGTTAATAAATCGAGTAATATAACGATGCGTTGAATATTTACTATTTGGCGAGAAACATGAAAATAAATTGAAAAAAAGTCGTAGCAAAAAGACGTGTTATTGGGGGATTTATCCTATATGTGCAAATCAAAATCGGGCGGATCTTTACTCGGAGTAGAACATAAACCTAAAAGAATTGAAGAAGACCATTCAGGAACAAGAAAATTACATCGGGATTTGGATTGGATTCCGATGAAACAATACATCAATGAGAGGTTAGTCCGATAAGTTTAGTGAATTATTATTTCTTTTTTTTTTATTTATTTATTTTTTTCTATTCTATATTATAGAAATATATAATTATAGAAATAGAAAAATTCTAGATAAATAGAAATAAATTCTATATAAATAGAAATAGGCCAAAACTCATCTTTCTTTAAAAATGAAAGAAAAAGCCCCTTTGTTCCAAATTGACAGAGCCTGCTATGAAAAAAGAAAGAAAGCTAGAATCTATACATTGATTCTTTTTTTCGCGATTTGTGTTGAACCGTATGCGTCAAAAGATGCATGTACGGTTCCTAAGGGATACAATTCCATTTTATCCCAATCAACCGACTTTATCGAGAAAGATTACTTTTTTTAGGACAAGAGGTTGATAGCGAGATCTCGAATCAACTTATTGGTCTTATGATATATCTCAGTGTCGAGGATGATAACAAAGATCTGTATTTGTTTATCAACTCTCCTGGCGGATGGGTAATACCAGGAATGGCTATTTATGATACTATGCAATTTGTGCAACCAGATATACAGACAATATGCATGGGATTGGCCGCTTCAATGGGATCTTTTCTTCTAGCCGGAGGAGAAATTACTAAACGTCTAGCATTCCCTCACGCTTGGCGCCAATGAGTTTTTTATTTGATATGATGGAAAAAAGAGGACTATGCCTTCGCGCCATATGAAATATGAATATTTAAGTAATAATAGCATGGCACTTCGAATTCGATATAAATTTTTTTCTCAAAATACTTACATTATGTATCGAAGGAGTAGTATGTGATAAAGGTTTTTTTCCAATTTTCAATTTTATCTGATATATCAGTAGACCCGTTTCAGCGTCACAAACCTTTTTTTTTTTTCACACCGAAGAGCTCTTAAAACTATTTATATAAATCATACGAAAATGAAAATAATTTTTTTTTACTTATGAAAAAAAGAAACTTTGGGATTGCTAAATAACAGACGAAATAAATATATAAAGCAACGGAACCATCATAGTATTTTTTAACTACTAAAAAAAAAAGAAGGGTGGTTATTGGATCATTTACCTATGTGAAAAGGTAAAAGTGAATTCCATTGTAGAGCCGTATGCAATGTAGAAAAGATGCCTGTACGGTTGTTCAATTCGATCTTTTTTCTTATTATTTTATTATATTATTCTTTATCTCTTCGACTTTCATTATGCGAGATAGAGTAACTATTTAGTATGTTGTATCGTTTATCATCAGGGTAATGATCCATCAACCTTCTAGTTCCTTTTATGAAGCACAGACGGGAGAATTTATCTTGGAAGCGGAAGAACTACTAAAGCTGCGCGAAACCATCACAAGGGTTTATGCACAAAGAACGGGCAAACCCTTATGGGTTGTTACCGAAGATATGGAAAGAGATGTTTTTATGTCAGCAACAGAAGCCCAAGCTCATGGAATTGTTGATCTTGTAGCAGTTGAATAAAAAATAACAAGGATTTCACGCAAATCCACGATTTGAGATTTTATCTTCTTACCCACCCAGTGTAATATATAAGATTCGATTAATCTATTAATCGAAAAATATAGAAATGATTCATAATTATCCGGTTAGGATCGATCTAAACCAGCCCATTATGTATATGATTCAACATGCCAACTATTAAACAACTTATTAGAAACACAAGACAGCCAATCAAAAATGTCACGAAATCCCCCGCTCTTCGGGGATGTCCTCAGCGACGAGGAACATGTACTAGGGTGTATGTGCGACTCGTTCAGATCGCGGGCTAGGCCAAAAGAAAGAAAACAATCGATCCAGTATCCGCGATCAGTACCAGTGAATAGGATAGAATGGAAGAGCACCATTCATCACCTAAAAATATCTAAAACTAAAAATATAAAAAGATCTCTTCTTCTATTGTGGTATCAAATTTATGGTTTCCATTGGAAAAAAAATCCAATCATTTCCATTTTCAATTTAAGATGATAAAGAATTCCCCATTGGTAACAAATGGTATCCATTAAGCAGGGAAATTCTATTGAAAAAGCAGAAAGATTATACTTAACTCTTACAAGAACGGACTAACAGGGTCAGCTACTCAGCTAATTTTCCTAATTAAATACCGTTACTATATAGGTGGGTCTCGTTGTGAAAGACCTATTACTGGATAATTATGGGTAGAGCCAAAGAGTGTGAACTGTACAAGTTAACAATAACATTGATTAAATGAGGGAAGGAGCTCCGGTGTATAGAGAGGACCTCACCGTTTAAGAAGTAACCATAGAAACGATGGAACCCACTATACCCATTTATATTTACTTTATTTATTTACTATGTTTTTTTGATACCTAGTATCAATACAATTTCTTATTTCGAGGTCAAAAGCCTAGAAAAAAAAAAATCGTGGTCAGGAAGGTTATAGTAGCCAAAGCCATTGGAATTTTTTTTTTTATACATTGGAAGAATCCGTTTTGTTATTAATAGACTAGGAAAGGGGACAGAAATAACTGAAAGAAAAGAAATCAATTAGTTATTCATCAAAGTTTCATTTAATTTATTCAATGACCAGAATTAAACGAGGGTATATAGCTCGGCGACGTAGAACAAAAATTCGTTTATGTGCATCAAGCTTTCGAGGGGCTCGTTCAAGACTTACTCGGACTATTAATCAACAGAAAATAAGAGCTTTGGTTTCGGCTCATCAGGATAGAGGTAGGCAAAAGAGAGATTTTCGTCGTTTGTGGATCACTCGGATAAATGCAGTAATTCGAGACAATAAAGTATACTATAATTATAATAGATTAATACATAATCTGTACAAGAGGCATTTGCTTCTTAATCGTAAAATACTTGCACAAATAGCTATATTAAATAGGAATTGTTTTTATATGATTTCCAATGAGATCTTAAAATAAGAAAGTGGAAAGAATCCATTGGAATATTTTAAACGGAGTTCCCTGGAGAATGAATTCTGGGAAGGTAGAGTAGAACTTAGTATGATAAAATAGGATAATATGCTAAAGTCGTCACAATGAACAAACACGTTCAATAAAAAACAAAAAACGATTTATTCTCCCAATTTTTTTCTTATGACAATCAAATCTAGATTCTCAGATTTTTCGAACAAAACGTCAGTCAATCCGCATTTGAATTCGGATTGGAATTTTTTTTTTATTCAATTGAAGAGCAAGCCTATTTATTTTTAGTTCTAAGACCAGTAGTTCTAGTGGTCGACCCACTTCTTTCAAATTGTTTTTCATTATTAAGAAAAGGTAACGAAGATAAAATACGAGCTTGTTTTATAGCAATGGTAATTAATCGTTGTTGTTTTAAGGTCAATCTATTTACCCGTCTAGATAATATTTTTCCTTGTTCACTAATAAATCGACTAATTAAACTCATGTTTCTATAATCAATTCGATCCCCCGATTGTATCGGGGGCAAACGCTTACGAAAAGATCGCTTAGATTTAAGAAAGAGTCGCTTGGGTTTATCCATGGTTTTTTTATTCCTTGATTTTTTTATTCCTTGTCCCGAAAATACTAATCAATCCTATTTTGATCGGATCAAAAATGACTTAGAATTAAGAAATAGGATTCTTTCTATTTAAAAAAATATATGAGATGGTCTATATATAATTATTATTATATATAATATGTCGTTTTTCAGCTTCCTTGGACAGCGGACACGCGAACAATCGGTTCGATCTATTTCTTTATCTCCCCATGAATCGTATGTTTGTAACAAGAGGGACAGAATTTTCTCAATTCCAATCGACTAGGCGTATTATGTCGATTTTTTTGAGTAATATATCTGGAAATGCCCATTGATTCTTTTTTAACACGGTTTCGAACACAGTTGGTACATTCCAAAACAACCGTTACTCGGGCATCTTTACCCCTGGCCATGAACCTCCTTTGGTTTTTTGATTGACTCAATTCTTCATTTTCCGATCCGAAGCGAAGAAGAAAGGAAGGAAAAAAATAGAAGTTACTAACTCGAAATAAAATTATGAAAAATTTCGTTGCAATCAATAATCAATATAGTAATAATAAGTAATATAAAAATTTCTAACTATATTTAGAACAGTATTTCATTTTTCATTTAAGTATCTTGTATGATATTATTGCCACGGCCATCCCATTTCCCTTCTCACTTTATTATTAATTTCATTTTCATTTGGGCCCGGACCCGAGTCTTAGTTTCACTAGGGTGAATTCGCTTTTATTCTTTTTCTTTTATAACTTATTCTAATGAAAAAAAAAAAGAAGAGAAGGGGAAGGATTAGTGACAAATATTTGATTGTATCTCTAATCTTCTTCACCTCTTCTCATTTCCAATAACTAGAATGAAAAAAAGGGGAATATCAACGCATCCGGAAATAAACGATTGATCTCTATCAATAAACCTGCTAAAGACCCGAACCATAGAGTACTTACTACCGGTGCCACGGAAAGATATGTTTTTAGATCTCGCATTTTAAATCCTCCTTCTTTATTATTTATTATTGTAATTTTATTCTAATTTGTATTACATAATGGTAATAGATATATGACCCGATGTGGAATTAATGACGGACCACTTATATTTGGACGAAAAATCCCTAATTCAAATTGAAATGTACAACTTTAAATCTACAACGATTCAGTAGATGTTCCTTTTTTTAAAACAAAAAAATACGCCTCTTTCTGTCTGAGAATTCCCGAAAAATATATATATTTAAATTAAAGGGGTTCCTATTTAGTACGTATATAATATACGTCTATTATATCTTATATAATACTACAAAGAAGAAATAGCAAGATAATTTGTGTATATCAATGGAAGAAATAAAGATGTGGAAAACAAGAAAGAGATTCTCTACAATAACACTGTCGACCAATTGAAAGGGATGTAGCGCAGCTCGGTAGCGCGTTTGTTTTGGGTACAAAATGTCACGGGTTCAAATCCTGTCATCCCTACCTATTACTTATCTTATGAGCAGTAACGAGGGATCAATTGAGATTGATTAAAATTAGAT